GACAAGGTGGCTGAGGTATAGGCGATAAACTGTAAATTTATTGACAAGTTTAAAACTTTCTTGTTAGGTTCTATAGTTTAAATATAACGTTAGATTGCAAATCTGAAGATGTGGATAATCACTAGAACTTAGGATTTAAAAGAATATAACTTTTTTTGAAAGCTTTGAAGGCTTTTAGTTTAAATAACTTAAAATCCTATAAAAGGAGAAAGGGAATAGGAATAATTAATCCAATGGAGTTAAAAAAGATGATTAATGGTAAAGTGGGAAGTGTTGAGAAGAAATTTGTTGATTTGAGGTTAGAGGGTGAGGAAGGATTAAGTAATAAGATAAAAGGGATAGCAATACGGATATAAAAATATAAAGTGATGAGGGCGGATAAGAGTAGTAATGCTAAAATGATAAATATTTTGTTATAAAGGAGGGTTTGAATTATAATTCATTTTGGGATAAATCCTGTAAAAGGGGGAAGCCCTCCTAGGGATAATAGCCTCATAGGAAGAGTGAGTGTATAAAATCTTCTTGTATGATTTAGAGTTAAGAGATTGGAAATTGAGAATGCTTGAATTGAGTGAAAAAGGATAATAACAGAAAGGGAAATTAAAGTGTAAAATGTATAGTACATAATTCATATAATGTCATTAATAGTAATAGCAATTAGTATTCATGATATATGGTTGATAGATGAAAAAGCTAGGATCTTACGTAGTTTTATAAGATTTAGTCCTCCTAGGGCACCAATGAGAGCAGAGGCAGTAGCAGATAATAGAATAATTTGAATTAATGTAGGGTTAAAAGTAAGGTAAGAAATTAAAAATATAGGAGCTAATTTTTGGATACTTATTAAGATGAATACTTGTGGTCATGATAAACCTTCTATAACTTGGGGAAATCAGAAATGAAAGGGAGCTGCTCCTAATTTTAATAGGAGAGCTGCAAGAGCAAGAGGAAAAAAAAAATTAGAAAAGGGAATAAATAATGAACTTGATATAATAATAATTGTTGAACCTAGGGCTTGAACGAGAAAATATTTAATGGCTGCTTCTGAAAAATACGGGTTTATTTTAATGGTAATTAAAGGAATAAATGATAAAAGATTTAATTCTAGACCAATTCAAGCTCCAAATCAAGATGAAGAGGAAATGGATAAAATAGAGCCTGAGATAAGGGGAAAAAGGAAAGGAAGAGAGGTTAATGGAAGGGTCATTAAAAAGAGAGAGATTATAACTTTCATTTACGGGGTATGAGCCCATTAGCTTGGTTAGCTTATCTTTTAAGTATTCGTTGGTGTAAAGGGCACAAGAAGTTTTGATCTTTTAGGAGATGGTGTGATTCCATCGCGTATAACATAGGTATTAACATACATGATTAGCTCTATCAAAGCTACCCTTTAATTCAGGCACTATATTTATAGTATATATGTGTAAAAATTATGTAATGTTTGTAGTAAGTTGCTGTAAATAAAAAAGAAAAGGTATAATATTGATTATAAGGGATAATATATATATATATATATATATATATATATGTATATATATATATACATATATATATATATATATATATATATATCTATTTAAATGAACATATAACCCTATTTGCTATTGAAACAGATATGGATTAAAACTAGAATTATAATTCTTTAGCAAAGCTTATTATAAAATTTTTGCCCTTTATATTAGAAATAATTCCGCGGTCCAGCTGATTCTTTTCCCGGAGAGGAAAGGTGGGAATCAGCTGCCGCAGGAATTATTTTTGGTTTATGTGAATTGTATTGGAAGTTATAAGTCATTCAGTGATTTATATTTTTCCTTCTTGAAGGAAATTTTTTTTTCGGTATATTTCCCTTAACATTTATAGGTATATATTCATATTGAGTGTATATGTTTAATGGACGATCGTTTGTTGGAAGTATAAGTGTAAGCTTTTAGATATTTTTGTATTTAATTATATAGATATTAAAATTATAATTAGATATATACATATATGTGCATATACGTGTTATTTATAAGTATTTCTTAACGTTATATTTGAGTAATTTTTCTATATAAGTTTGTTTAGTAATATTTAATTGTGTAAAGTTTGATTTTCTCTTAATCTTTTATAGTTTTACTGAAATTGTATGAGAGTTCTTAGAACGTGTAGTTAGTTTATGTTTAAAACATTTTAATAAACTATAAGTAAATTATGATTTACAATAATTTAATTCTCAGCATATAATATTAAACAATATATTTGAGTGTGATTTAGCAGTAATTTAAGGCCTGATGAAAGATTGTGCCAGCAGTCGCGGTTAAACTTTAAGGTCGAGTAAAAGAAGAATGGTTTTTAGTTAGATGAAAAAGTTGAATAATTCTGTTTATTAAAATAAAAAGTGAAATTGATTGTTTTTTGTAAACTGTTTGTTAACTTGTTGTTGAGGCTGATAATTTTTAGATTTAAACTAGGATTAGATACCCTATTATACTAAAAAGAAATACTTTAAAACTGGATTATTAATAGTTATGTTCTTTAAATTTGAATAATTTGGCGGTAGTTTAGTCTTGTCAGAGGAACCTGTTTTTTAAGCGATAAACCACGTAGTATTTTACTTGTTTTTGTTTTCAGTTTGTATACCGTCATTGGCAGATAATTTTTAGAGAAAAAATTATTGCATTTAATAGTTTAATAAAATTAGATCAAGGTGCAGCTTATAAACAAGTTAAAATGGGTTACAATAAAATTTATTTATAATGGATAATAAGAAGAATTTTTTTTTAAAAGGAGGATTTGATTGTAATGTGCGTTTAATATGCTTGGATGATATTAGCTCTAAATTATGTACATATTGCCCGTCGCTTTCATTTATGGATGAAATAAGTCGTAACATAGTAGGTTTATTGGAAAATAAATCTAGTTTGATCCAGTTAAATATTTATACGCACATTATGTTGTTGATAAAATTTATTTGTAATAAGTTAACTGTAATATAGCTGGTGTATTGGCATGTAGTTAAATTATAACATATCATTTACGATGATTAATTATTCGTTCAAGTCGATTTGTGCTAATTTTTAAAGATTGTTGTATATTAAGGGTTATTAATTTTTGAAAAATAATTTTATGGAATTAAGTAATTATAAGTGAATTTTTTTTTATAACTATAGAGGATAAGTACTGAAAAGGGAATTGTAAAGTTTAATATAAATATTTATAGCAGATATAAGTGTTTGTACCTTGTGTATTAGGGAGATTTAAAATAGAATATTTATGATATAGTTCTCGAAATAAAAATAGCTAGTTTTATAAAAGGTTTCTGTTTTATAAGGATCTTAAAAATAAAATTAAAGATGAAATGTTATACGAGTTTTATGATATCTAGTTTTCTAAGAAATATATATAATTTAGTTTTTAAAAACATAAGTGTTTAAAAATAAAAGAGTAGGAGGGATTAGCTTCTTATTTAAGAACTGATAATAGTTTTATAATTATTAAATTTCGTATTTAGGCTTAAAAGTAGCTATAATAAGAAAGTGTTTTAACTGAAGAGTAGTTTATAATTATTTATTTAAAACTTTAAGTAATATTGGAATATTTTTGTAAATGGTTTATAATTAGGAATAATGAATTTATTAGTATAATATGTTAGTGTTAATTGAATTAATTAGAATAAAAAGAAAGTTATAATAGATTTCTGATATAGTAAAGGAACTCGGCAAATAATTTCTTTGCCTGTTTATCAAAAACATGTCTATTTGAAGATATAAATAGTCTGGCCTGCTCACTGATATAAACATATTAAAGAGCCGCGGTATTCTGACTGTGCAAAGGTAGCATAATAATTAGTTTTTTAATTGGGAACTTGTATGAATGGTCGGACAAAAGAAAATCTGTCTACTACTATAATAGTAAAATTTGACTTTTAAGTGAAAAGGCTTAAATTGTTCAGAGGGACGATAAGACCCTATAAAGCTTTATAAATTATTTAAATTTGATTGAATTAATATAATAAAATTTTGATTTAGATTAATTTATTTTGCTGGGGCGGCATAGGTATAAATTATATTAACTGCTTAGTAGAAATACAATAATAGTTGAGTTGACATTAAAAGATCCTTTTTAAAGATTTAAGAACAAGTTACTTTAGGGATAACAGCGTTATTTTTTTTGAGAGTTCTTATCGAAAAAAAAGTTTGCGACCTCGATGTTGAATTAAATTGTCTATATAGTGCAGCAGCTATATAAGAGGGTCTGTTCGACCTTTAAATTTTTACATGATTTGAGTTCAGACCGGCGTGAGCCAGGTCGGTTTCTATCTTCTGAGGAGAAAAAATTATTTTAGTACGAAAGGATTAAATAATTGAAAAGGTTTTATGGTAGGTTGGAATAACTATTTTGGCAGATAATATGTACTAGATTTAGGATCTAGTTAAATAGAAGTGATTTCTATAAATAGTAAAACAATAGTGAGGCTAATTGTTTTGTGATAATAGTTGAGTTAATTAATTATGTAGTTTTAATTATTTGTGTGTTAATCGGTGTGGCTTTTGTAACATTGTTAGAACGTAAGATTCTTGGTTATATTCAGACTCGTAAAGGTCCTAATAAAGTAGGTTATTTAGGAATTCTTCAACCATTTTCGGATGCTTTAAAATTATTTACTAAAGAGCAAACTGTACTTATTGTTTCTAATTTTTTAGCATATTATATATCTCCTGTATTCAGTTTATTTCTTTCTTTGTTAGTTTGAGTTGTTATACCTTATGAAATTGGTTTAATTAGATTTAATATAAGAGTTTTATTCTTTTTTTGTTGTTTAAGATTAGGTGTTTATAGAACAATAATTGCTGGTTGATCTTCAAATTGTAAATATTCTCTCCTTGGTAGACTTCGAGCGGTAGCTCAGACTATTTCGTATGAAGTTAGGCTTGCTTTGATTTTGTTGTCTTTTATTGTTTTAGTAGGAGGGTTTAGATTAGAATTATTTTTGAAATATCAATCTAATGTTTGGTTTTTAATAATTTCTATTCCTTTATCGATGATCTGATTTGCTTCATGTTTAGCTGAAACTAATCGTACTCCTTTTGATTTTTCTGAGGGGGAGTCTGAATTAGTATCTGGATTTAATACTGAGTATAGGAGGGGAGGATTTGCTTTAATTTTTATGGCCGAATATGCTAGGATTTTATTTATAAGAGTTTTGTTTGTAATTATCTTTTTGGGAAGAAGTCCTTGTAGTGTTATATTTTATTTTAAATCTGTTTTTATAGCTTTTGTTTTTGTATGGGTCCGTGGAACTCTTCCTCGTCTTCGTTATGATAAGCTTATATATTTAGCTTGAAAGAGATTTTTGCCTGTATCTATTAATTATTTAATGTTCTTTATTGGTTTGAAGTCATTATGTTTTGTTCTTTGTTTAGTGTATAATTAAAATAATATATTTGCGATTATTAAGAATTTTTTCTTATTTAATATTTTCAAAATATTTGTTTTATATAAACTAAATAATCACTTTAATATATTATCTCATCATAATAGTAATAAGGGATTTATGATAAAAAATGAGAAATAAAGGATAGTTAGGACTTGTCCTGTTAAAATATAAGGATCTTCGACGGGTCGGGCCCCAATTCAGGTTAATAAAGTTAAAGTAGCTACTAGGAATCAAAATATAACTTGGTTTAAAGGATAAAAAGTTAATCTTCGAAATTGAGACGTATGAGTAAAAGGAAGGATTATTAAAATTGCTACTGATGCTACTAAGGCAATTACGCCTCCTAGTTTGTTGGGGATAGAACGTAGAATTGCGTAGGCAAATAGGAAATATCATTCTGGTTGAATATGGGCAGGAGTTACTAAAGGGTTTGCTGGAATAAAATTATCAGGATCTCCTAATAAATAAGGGTGAAGAAGAGATAAAAATAGTAAAATAGATAATATTATGATGAATCCTACAATATCTTTAAATGTAAAATAAGGATGAAAGGGTACTTTATCTACTTGACTTGAAATTCCAAGAGGGTTGTTAGCTCCTGATTGATGTAAAAATAAAATATGAACTAATGTGGCTGCTGTAATAATAAATGGTAGAACAAAGTGGAAGGTAAAGAATCGGGTTAAGGTTGCATTGTCAACTGAAAATCCTCCTCAAATTCATTGAACAAGGTCAGTTCCTAGATAAGGAATGGCTGAAAATAGATTGGTAATAACTGTAGCTCCTCAAAAAGATATTTGACCTCAGGGAAGAACATAGCCTAAAAATGCTGTTGCTATTACTATAAATAAAATGATTACACCAATTATTCATGCATGAAAAATTATATATGAACCATAGTAAATTCCTCGTCCAATATGAGCATAAAGACAAATAAAGAAGAATGATGCCCCGTTGGCATGTATAGTTCGCAATAATCATCCATAATTTACGTCTCGGCAAATGTGGGCTACTCTTGAAAAAGCTAGGTCAATATGAGCGGTGTAATGTATTGCTAAAAATAATCCGGTAAGGATTTGTACTACTAGGCATAATCCTAAAAGAGATCCAAAATTTCAAAATGTTGAGATATTTCTAGGAAGGGGTATATCCACTAAGGCATTGTTGGCAATTTTAAATAGAGGATGAGATTTTCGAATTGGTGTTGTCATTATATAGATAATCGAAGAGGTCCTTTAAAAATACTAGTGATTTTTACAACTACGATTAGGGTTAATAATAAATATAGAATGATAAATAAAGTGAAATATATAGAATTTATTCTATAAATTCATCTTACAATGATAGGAGTTGAGGTGTTATTGTTGATAGAAGAGGGAGGAAGATTTAAAGAATGAGAAGTTAATAGGGGATCTAAAATAAAACATATAATGGTTAATAAGAAAAATATTGAGAGGTAAAGTATAAAAGTTAAAAGAGAAAATGAGAAAACTTCATTGGATGCAAGGGATGCTACGTAAATAAATAATACAAGTATTCCTCCTAAAAAGATTAAAAATAGAATATAAGAAAATCAAAAAGAATAAGTGGTTATACCTGCTGATAAAGAAATTATTACTGTTTGTAATAATAATGTTAACCCCATAGATAGAGGATGTAAAAGGCGGGTAAATAGGAGTGCTAAAATTAGAATACTAGGAATGATTAATAAAGTCATGTCAGAGAATAGTTTAAGTAAAATATTAGTTTTGGGAACTAAAGATAAAAGTAATTTTTTTCTCTGAAGTTTTAAGAAAATTTTATTCATTGTTGGTTTACAAGACCAAAGTTTTTACTTAAACTATTAAAACAAATGATAAATTTCAGAATATTGTGAGTTATAAGTTCATTTTTTATAATTTTTTGTGGTCTATGGGGTTTTATTTCTTATCATAAACATTTATTAAATTCTTTATTAAGGTTGGAGTTTATAATGTTGGGGGTGTTTTGGCTTATAAGGATTCAGATAAGAAATGTAGGAAGTGAGGTGTATTTTTCTTTATTCTTTTTAACCTTAGCAGCTTGTGAAGGGGCTTTAGGTTTATCTTTGTTGGTATTTATAGTTCGCAGGCACGGGAATGATCAGTTTATGAGGTTTAATTTATTAGAATGTTAAAGTTAATTTTGCCTTTACTATTATTGATAAAATTTAGTGATAAATGAAATTTAGTTCAAATAGGGGTATTATTTTTGAGATTTTTAATAGGAGTGAGGTGTTTCCATGATTTTTATTTTTATGAAATTGGGTATATGTTAGGTATGGATTATGTAAGGTATATTATAATTTATTTAAGTTTATGAATTGTATCTTTGATAATTCTTTCTAGCCAGAAAGTAAAAAATTTAAATAATTTTAGGTCTAGATTTGTAGTTGTAAGTTTATTGTTGTTATTAAGTTTAGTAGTTACTTTTTCTTCTTTAGATTATCTATTGTTTTATATTAGTTTTGAAATATCATTAGTTCCTACTTTGATTTTAATTTTGGGATGAGGTTATCAACCTGAGCGTATTCAAGCAGGTGCTTATATACTTTTTTATACATTAGCTTTTTCTTTACCCTTATTAGGATCATTACTTGTCCATTTTTATAATAGAGGAAGTTTAGTAATTGGGTTAAGAGGTATTATTATCTCTTGAGGATATATTGAAGCTTTATGGTATCTTGCTACGGTTTGAGCTTTTTTGGTCAAACTTCCTATATATATATTTCACTTGTGATTACCAAAGGCTCATGTAGAGGCCCCAGTTGCGGGTTCAATAATTTTGGCTGGTGTATTATTAAAATTGGGCGGTTATGGACTTATACGGATTTTAGTTTTGTTCCAATATATTAGAAAGGAGTTTTGCTGGGTATGAATAAGGGTAGGTCTCATTGGAGGAATTTATATTAGGTTAATATGTTTACGGCAAGTCGATATAAAATCTTTAATTGCTTATTCTTCTGTAGCTCATATAAATTTAGTATTATGTGGGTTAATAACATTTAGATGATGGGGATATAGAGGTGCTGTAATTGTAATGGTGGGTCATGGATTATGTTCGTCAGGTTTATTTTGTTTAGCTAATATTATATATGAGCGTATTGAAAGTCGTAGTTTATATATTGGTAAAGGATTATTGTCTTTTATACCTAGAATGGGGTTGTGGTGATTTTTATTAAGAGTAAGGAATATAGCAAGACCTCCTACATTAAATTTGTTAGGAGAAATTAGGTTAATTTTAAGTATTCTAAGGTGAAGAAATGTTAGGATATTAGGACTAGGTCTATTATCTTTTTTTAGAGCTGCATATACTTTATACATATATAGGTTAAGACAACATGGGGCATTCTATAATAGTTTATATTCTTGTTGTTCAGGTAAAGTTCAAGAGTACCTAGTATTATTTCTACATTGGCTGCCTTTAAATGTATTAATTTTAAATAGAAATTTACTTATAATTTAAATCTTTAATAAAAGAAGTTTAGTATTCTATATCTGGTTTAAGGTTAAAGAATGATTTGAAAAATATCTATACATGAAGTTAGAATAATTAGGTTAGCTTTAAGATCTGTTTGATGTGGGGTGATTGGGGTTCTAAAAGTTAAAAGGGGATTAGTAGATGTAATAGAGTGAGAGTTAATAAGGTTGAATAGGTCTATAATCACTTTTACTTTGGTTATTGACTGAGTTTCTTTATTATTTTTATCTTTTGTGTTTATAATTTCTAGGAGAGTATTATATTATAGAGGAAGTTATATATCAGGTGATAAAACTTTTAATCGATTTATATATTTAGTGATGGCTTTTGTATTTTCAATAAGAATGATGGTCTTAAGTCCAAATTTGATTAGTATTTTATTAGGTTGAGATGGATTAGGATTAGTATCTTACGCTTTGGTTATTTATTATCAAAATGAAAAATCAGCGAATGCTGGAATATTAACAGTGCTTTCCAATCGAGTTGGAGATGTAGCTATTTTATTAGGTATTGGTCTTATAAGAAGGTTAGGTAGATGAAATTTTTATATATATAGAATTTATATAAATGATGAGTGGTTAGTATTTAAGTTTTTATTGGTATTGGCTGCTATAACAAAAAGTGCTCAAATTCCTTTTTCTGCGTGGTTGCCAGCTGCCATGGCAGCTCCTACCCCGGTTTCTGCTTTAGTTCACTCTTCTACTCTTGTAACTGCGGGAGTTTATCTTATAATTCGTTTTAGGAGGAGACTGATTGGTTCTAAAATTCAGAGGTTTCTATTAATTATTTCTTGTTTGACTATATTTATAGCGGGATTGGGGGCTAATTTTGAATATGATTTAAAAAAGATTATTGCATTATCAACTTTAAGTCAGTTAGGAGTTATGTTGAGAATTTTGGCTTTAGGTTATTCTGATTTAGCATACTTTCATTTATTAAGTCATGCTTTATTTAAAGCTTTGCTTTTTATGTGTGCAGGGGTAGTTATTCATAGTGTTGGAGATTATCAGGATATTCGGTGTATAGGAAGATTGGTTTATTATATACCTTTAACTGTTTCTTATATAACTGTAGCTAACCTAGCTTTGTGTGGATTTCCTTTTTTAGCTGGATTTTATTCTAAGGATATAATTCTAGAAGTAGCTTTTATAAGAAATATTAATTTAATTGCTTTTATATTATATATTATGGCCACAGGTTTAACAGTTATATACACTTTTCGTTTAATTTATTATGCATTAAGAGGTGAGTTTAATTTAAAATCTATAAATGGTATTAGAGATGAGGATAATCTAATAACTAATTCTATGACTGTCTTAGGAATTGGAGGGGTAATAGGTGGTTCAATTTTATCTTGAGTTCTTTTTCCTGAGCCTTATATAATTTGTATAGATACTTTCATAAAATATATAGTTTTATTAATTAGAGGTTTTGGAGGATTTGTTGGTTATATATTAAATATAATAAATGTTAATCATAAGTTAAGTACATTAATTAATTATAAAGTTTCTTGTATATCAGGTTCAATGTGATTTATACCTTTATTAAGTTCGCTGAAAAATAGGGAAGTAGTATTAATTAGAGGGTCTTATACACAAAAAATAAGAGATAAAGGTTGATATGAATATTTTGGAGGTCAGGGTCTTTATTATTTGTTCTCTAAATTATTTATGGTTTCTAATAATTTACAATTCAATAATGTGAAAGTTTTTATGAAAGTATTTATTATTAGGGTAATTGTATTGTTAATATATGTGTATCTATATAATTTATAAAGAATATTACATTGAAGCTGTAAAAGAGATAAATTTATCTGTAGATAACTTAAATAGTTTAAATAAAATATAAGTTTGTGGAGCTTAGGATGTATGGAGATACTTTAAGTAATATATAAAAATAAGTAAGTTTTTAGAAAAAAAAGAATTTCAGCTTTACAATGAAAATGTAATGTGTTACTTACACTATAAAAACTAAGAGTATAAACGGAATTTAACCGCTTAAAAAAAAGTTAGAAGCTTCTTTTTTGGTCTTAATACTCCTCTTCTTGATAGGAAGGAATAAAATTCAATGATATCATTAACAGTGATATGCCTCTTTTTGGCTTCTATCAATAATTAGAGGCTTAGAGGCCAAAGTTTAGGTCGAAACTAAATGCAATAATTCGCTTTCTAATTTTAATGTAAAACTAGTTCTAGGAACTCTTTATGAATGCAACTCATACGTCATAATATTGACTATAGTCTTATTAGTTTGATCATTCTAAAGCCCCTTGAATTCATTCATAATAAAGGCCTAAAAGCAAGATAATAAGAAATAAAATTCTTGTGAATATTCAAGAGAACATGTTTGTAATATTAAAGATGGAAGCGATAGGTAATAGTAAGGTGATTTCTACATCAAAAATTAAAAAAATTACAGCAATTAAAAAAAACCGCAAAGAAAAAGGTAGTCGTGCTGATCCTTTAGGATCAAATCCACATTCATAAGGGGAATTCTTTTCTCGATCTGTAATTGTTTTTTTAGATAAAATTGAAGCTAAGATTATAATTAAATAAGAAATAAATAGAACGGTAATGGATAAAAGTAGTGTAACAAAAATTATTTTCTTTAGACATTCTAAACTTTCTGATTGGAAGTCAGATATACTGATTATATTAAGAAAATAACCCCCTCATCAATAAATAAATACATATAAGAAAAGTCAGACAACATCTACAAAATGTCAATACCATGCTGCTGCTTCAAATCCTACGTGATGATTAGATGAAAAATGACAGTAAAATAACCGAAGAAAACAAACAGAAAGAAATGATGTTCCAATAATAACGTGAAGTCCATGAAAACCTGTTGCAACAAAGAAAGTAGATCCAAATACTGAGTCGGCAATAGAAAATGATGCTTCAATATACTCAAACGCTTGAAGTAAAGTAAAATAGAATCCTAAAATAATAGTCAAGCCTAATCTTTGAATAGCTTGAGTATGATTAGATTCTATAATTGCATGGTGAGCCCATGTAACTGATGCTCCAGAAGATAGTAAAATTGTAGTATTAAGGAGGGGAATTTGAAATGGATTAAAGGGTTGAATTCCCAAGGGGGGTCAGTTTATACCAATTTCTACTGTAGGAGCTAAACTTCTATGGAAAAAGGCTCAAAAAAAAGAGAAAAAAAATAAAACCTCTGAAACAATAAATAAGATTATTCCTCATCGAAGTCCTTTTACTACAACAGATGTATGAAGTCCTTGGTATGTTCCTTCTCGAGTTACATCTCGTCATCATTGGATTATTGTTAATAATGTAGCTACTAATCTTAATAAAAGGAGGTTTATATTGTATTGGTGAAATCATTTAACTAACCCTGTAGTTAATATTATGGCGCTGATTGAACCTGTAAGAGGTCATGGGCTTATGTCTACTAAATGGTAAGGATGGTGGCCGTGTGATGATGTCATTAGTTGATTTCTCTAGTATAAAGAGTTCTTAATACAGCAAATACATAGGACTGAATAATTGCAACAGCAGCTTCTAAAATTAGAAGGAGAATTTGCGAAAAAATTAAGATTGAGAGGATAGAGAGAGATAAAGAAGGACCTGTCCTTCCTAGTAGTGTTAATAAAAGATGCCCAGCAATTATATTTGCGGCCAGTCGAACGGCTAGAGTTCCTGGACGAATAATATTTCTGATGGTCTCAATTAAAACTATAAATGGTATAAGAACGAAAGGAGTTCCTTGGGGAACTAAATGAGCAAATATATGTTGAGTGTGGTTTAATCAGCCATATACTATTAGTGTAATTCATAGGGGTAAAGATAAAGATAAAGTTATAACTAAGTGACTAGATCTTGTAAATACATAAGGTAAAAGGCCTAAAAAATTATTAAATACAATTAATGTAAATAATCCAATGAATAAAGTAGAAGTACCTAAGAGAGAAGGTGAAAGGAGAGCTTTAAATTCTTTGTGTAGAATTTGAATGATTTTTCTTCATAATAATGATCATCGAGAGGGAGAAGCTCAATAAAGATAGGGAATAAATATTAAGCCTAGGAAGGTTGATATTCAGTTAGTAGAAAGAGAAAAGATTCTTGATGAAGGTTCAAAAATTGAAAATAAGTTAGCTATAATTTTCAGGATTTTTGGGAAGTAAGAGTTTTAGGAGTTTTAAAAGATGTAGTAGTAAAAGGCTTAATATAAAAATTTATAATTAGAAAGAGTACTAGGTTAATTAAGAAAAAAATATAAAGGTAAAGTCATATTAGTGGAGCTATTTGAGGCATTAAGAAATATCTATAAGATTACTCAAACATGACAAGCTAGTGTTATAAATTAACTAATTTCTTTCACCAGAAGTAGGCGTTATACTATAATAGGTTTAAAAGACCTACACTTACTTTCAGTCATCGGGTGAATCAGATGAAGAAGAGATTCAGTTTAAAAATGAATTTGTAGAAACTCTTTCAATTACGATAGGTATAAATCTATGATTAGCTCCACAGATTTCTGAACATTGTCCAAAAAATAAACCTGGGCGATTAATTAAAAATCTTGCTTGATTTAGTCGTCCTGGAATAGCATCGGCTTTTACACCTAATGCTGGAACAGTTCATGAATGAATAACATCAGCAGCAGAAATAATAATTCGGATTTGTGTATTTATTGGGAGGACGGTTCGATTATCAACATCTAAGAGTCGAAATCCTGATGGTTCTAGGTCATTCGATGGGATTATATAGGAGTCAAATTCAATATTTAGAAAATCTGAATATTCATAACTTCAATATCATTGGTGACCGATTGTTTTTAAAGTTATTGCAGGATTATTAACTTCATCAATTAGGTAAAGGAGTCGTAATGAAGGTAAAGCAATGAATACAAGAATAATAGCGGGGATAGAGGTTCAAATTACTTCAATGGTTTGGTGTTCCAATATATATCGGTTGATAAATGAATTAAGTAAAACGGTAGAGAGTATATAACCGACAAATGTAATAATTAGAATAATAATAAGTATAATATGGTCATGAAAAAAAATTAATTGCTCTATTAAAGGTGATGCTCCATCTTGTAGTCCTAAATATGCTCATGTTGCCATTGGTTTCTAAAAGAAGGTATACCTTCCTGGTAGGAGCTTAAATCCTATACATCTATCTGTCATTTTAGAAGTTAGTAATAAGGGGGATTTCTATATAAGAATGATCAGCAGGAGGATATGCGTGGTTTCATTCAATGGAAGAGGGCATATAAGGAGAAAATAAAACAGGCCGGTTTGATGTCAGTCCTTCTCAAATAATAATTATAAATCCAAGGGCAGCTGTAAAGGAGATTATAGAGCCTATAGAAGATACGATGTTTCATGTTGTGAAAGCATCTGGGTAGTCGGAGTATCGTCGAGGTATACCGTTAAGTCCTAAAAAATGTTGAGGGAAGAAGGTTGTGTTAACACCAATGAATATAACAAGGAAATGGATTTTTAATCATTTAGGGTTTAGAGATAGTCCAGTAAATAAAGGAAATCAATGTGCAATTCCAGCGAAAATACCAAATACAGCACCTATAGATAGCACATAATGGAAATGAGCAACGACATAATAAGTGTCATGTAGGATAATATCAATAGACGAGTTAGCGAGGACAACTCCAGTAAGGCCTCCTACTGTAAATAGGAAAATAAACCCAAGAGCTCATAATATTGATGGTCTATAATTAATTTGAGTTCCATGGAGAGTTCTTAGTCATCTGAAAATTTTAATTCCAGTAGGAACAGCAATAATTATCGTTGCAGATGTGAAATATGCTCGTGTATCAACATCTATACCTACGGTGAATATATGGTGAGCTCAGACGACAAATCCTAGAACACCAATGGCTAATATGGCATAAATTATTCCTAAGGTGCCGAATGATTCCTTTTTTCCAGATTCTTGTCTTACAATATGTGAAATCATGCCGAAGGCAGGTAGAATTAAAATGTAAACTTCTGGGTGGCCAAAAAATCAGAATAGATGTTGATATAACACAGGGTCACCTCCTCCAGCAGGGTCAAAGAATGAAGTATTAAGGTTACGGTCAGTAAGAAGTATAGTAATAGCACCTGCTAGTACTGGAAGGGATAGTAATAGTAAAATAGCAGTAATAAATACAGCTCATACAAATAAGGGTATTTGGTCTAAGGATATACCATAGGATCGCATATTGATTACAGTTGTTATGAAGTTTACAGCTCCTAAAATTGAAGAAACACCTGCTAAATGAAGGGAAAAAATTCCTATATCTACTGAGGCTCCTGCGTGGGCAATTGCGGCAGCTAGGGGTGGATATACTGTTCAACCTGTTCCAACACCTCTTTCTACTATACCTCTTATTAGAAGGAGAGTGAGTGAAGGAGGGAGTAGTCAAAATCTTATGTTGTTTATTCGGGGAAATGCTATATCAGGAGCTCCTAATATTAGGGGAACTAATCAGTTACCAAATCCCCCAATTATAATGGGTATTACTATAAAGAAGATTATCACGAAAGCGTGAGCTGTAACAACCACATTATAAATTTGATCGTTTCCAATAAGGGTTCCTGGTTGGCCAAGTTCGGCTCGAATGATTAATCTTAATGAAGTTCCTACTATTCCAGCTCATGCTCCAAAAGTAAAATATAATGTACCGATATCTTTGTGATTTGTAGAAAAGAATCATCGTTGCAT